CTTTTGTTTCATTCGGCTCCTTTATGGAAGATTTATTGATGTATTTTCATCGAGGATACATTAGATCCATAACATCTATGTCAGCTTTTCTGTCTGAATGTATGTAAAGTTATCCGCTTTTTAGATGATCCTTCTAGAGAAGAGAGATTCTATAAAATATCTCCAGTCTAGTTACTTCGTTCTCGATTTTTATTTTTATGATCTTCAGGAAAAGAATTTTCTTTCCACCGAGCTGAAATAATATATAATCTTTTGATGGTTCTAGCAAAATAGAACCATCTTTTTTTAGCTATTTTGCTTCAAAAAATTATTTTTATAATCAAAAAATCGAAGGTCTAGTTACGATTGGAAATCAACTTTTGCATCTTTATCCATAGATCCTTTACTTATACTTTGTAAAAATTGGAAAAGTTTAATCCAATTCAAAAATTATGTTTCACGACTTTATCTTTATATCCATAATCTTTTGATTATGCAATTTCGAAATACCTTTTATTTTAAATAAAAGTCGTGATAATGTATATATTTCCTCAAATAGAATATCCCATTGAGAGGAAAAGGATGAAACCATAGAAATATAAAAAAGTTTTTTGATCCCCAAAACAAAAAAGTGAAGGATCCCTTAACTCTTAAGGTTAAGGATAGAACGAATCACACTTTTACCACTAAACTATACCCGCTATATATTCATTATTGTAATATATTCATTTTTTTATATAAATACACCGGTTGTCGAATAAATATGAGTAGAACCAAAAAAGCGTCCGAATTCTGAGAATTATAGTTTTCCCATGTATTGTGTTTCGTCTCCATGTAGAGAATTAATCAAATAAATAAATAAAGTTAGAAACTAGAGTTAAACTTTTTTTCATAAAAACGATTCAATCAAATACATAAGTTTAATACATAAGTTTAAAATAATTTAAACTTAAAAATCTCTAGTTAGATTGTTTGTTTGATAGGAAGTTATTATCATTACTAAAAAAACTAAAGGTTTCGATTCCATATGTATGAAGGATTTATTAAAGAAAGGTCGACTATCAAAATGATAGATTATATCTTTTTAATTTTTTAATGTCTTTTCAACTGCCAATCCTACATATTTTATCAGATAGATCTGAAATTATCAGATAGATCTTATCTGATTTATCCGATAAATTAAGTAATTCCTGTCAATTGGAATAATATTGTTTAAATAAAGTAAGCGGAAGAAAATAATGAATTCTAATTTCTAGGTATGAGAATGAAACAGAAATATGAGAATGAGAATTTCTCTTGTTGTTGCTGTTTTAATAACAAATATTTAAAAAAACAAATATATATTTATATTTTTTTAGTAAAAAAAAGATTGGATCTTTATGATCCATGAGGAATTTCTTAAACTTAAAATAAGAGTTGAAAGAAAAAGGCCTGGTCAGTATTTAACCAAACCAGGCTAAAGTAATAAATTTTTTATATAAAATTAAGATAAGTAAGGTATTCTATAGATAGAAAAATCAAATATTTTTTTTACGTTAATCGAAATCTTTTGATTTTTTTCTCATATTATTCTATTATTCTTTGTTATCGGGATTTATTCTGAAAATTCGATATATTTCAATATCTTTTTTTATATCTTTTTTTATTAATTTATATGTAATTTATTGAAAGAAATTGAATAATTTGAAATCATTATATAACTTTTAATAGTATATATGCATTTGAATAATACTTATTCAAGAATATAATATAGAATAGAAAAACAGATTTCCTAGATTTCCTATTAATTATATTAATATAATTAAGTTGTACTTTTACTTTCTTTCTAATCAAATTTTTTTGAATTTGAATTTTCTAATCAAAAATAATAATCTAAAAACAAGAATTTTTATCAATTTTTTTCGTATATCACATCACAGCACAGATAAAATAATTTTTTTTAATGATTTTGGGGAGATGGCTGAGTGGACTAAAGCGGCGGATTGCTAATCCGTTGTACGAGTTATTTGTACCGAGGGTTCGAATCCCTCTCTTTCCGCCCTCTTATCATTTAGTATTTCGTAATTCAGAGAGATTTTGATTCCTATGATTGTATCATAAGAAAATGTTTGAAACATTAATTAAAAAAAGTGAAGAAAAAGATAAAAACTAAGAATCTTTTGGTTTTATTCTTCACGGCCGGGATTACGCCCTGGATCATTAGATAAAAACCCGAAGATAAAAAGGGAAACAAAAAATATAACTACTGTGTAAACAAAAAGTTTGAGAGTAAGCATTTATAAAATCTCCAAGATCCTTTTTTTTTTAGGGAATAAATTACCTTTTCTTACCATATCAAAATTCTTGTTTTGATATCCAAAATGATAAATAATGTTTTTTAAATAATTTTTTTTTGTATCTTGTATTAAGAATTAGCTATTTTAGAGACTTAAAGGTTTGCACTCATTGGAAGATTAGAACAGACAGATAAAAAGTTGATCAAAATTTATTGCTGCAATTATTAATTGCATATTAATTTCGATTTTGGAACTGAGGGTTTATAATATAAATATAACGCAAGGCGGTTTATATTATTCATTTTGAGGATTGATCTTCCTAAATCAATCATTCATTTACTATTTATGAAAGTATTAAAGTATTTTCAATCTCATCGAAAACTTACAGCTGCTTGCCAAACAAAAGCTAAGAGAAAAAAGAGTACAGGTATAACAGGCATAAAATCTACGATTGGATTGAAAATCGCATAAGCTTCAGGCAATTTGGCGAAGAAAAAACTATTTGGATAAAGGACAGAATTAAGACAGATACAGATTAAACTAAAGATATTAAGCATAAAAATATTTCCTTCTTGTAGATTAGATAATTTTATGAATTTTTTATAATTTATTATAAGTATATAATTTATTATAAGTATATAATTTATTATAAGTATAAAGTATAATAAGTATAAAGTATAAGGGAAAAATGAGAAAAGCAGATTCAAAAATCCTTCTTTTTCTTCGGGTTTTCAAAAATCCAAAACACTTCTCCCCACTCTCATTCTCAAATGAAAATATAAGGATTTCTACTTTTATACAATATCTTAATTGTATTGTATATAATGATCAATGAGATTTTTGATTCTATCCTACACTCTGTCCATTATTATCTATCTGTCCATTATTATCTACATGTGTTAAAAAATATGTATTTTCATATTAAAACAAAAACTAGTTAATGATGGTTCATTTTTTTTCTTTTTATAGAGTTCCAAAATAGCATATAAAACTTGAGTTTAGTAGAAAAAGGCCTTCCCTAGCTTTGAGCCTATGACTTTCGGCTTCGAAAACCCCTTTTCACCTTTTGATTTTGAAAATGCGGATAGGAAAGGCTAGTATGATTTCGGAGAGTGAGAACTGGAGTTATTGTCTATCTCTATCGTTGACCTCTCTCTAGGGTAGAATCGGCCGGGGGTCTGAGAGACGATGATTTACCCTGCAGCAGATGTCACTTTATCGGATTCAATTATCCTAAGAATTCTCATTAGTGCTAAGGAAAAAGAAAATTGCACAGTTTGCTATGATGGTAGATAGCTTTTATAGGTAAAAGTAGTATGATTCTTTTTCTTAGATCTAGATCCTTACACTAAGAATAAAGACTTAAGATATCCAACCCATTCCAAATTCTTTTTGAACTAGTAGATTGGATCTAAGTATAATCCAAGTATCTTGACAAAAAGGGAAAAAGATTTTACGATTTGAATCGTAAAATAGATTTTTGATACGGGCTTTCTGTATCACAGCTTTTTTTATTTTTTTTTTCACTTCGATTATTCTTTGAATCTCGTGCTAAAAAGTAGTACTGAGGACCTCTTGAGTTGAAGAAAGATAGAGATAGAAAGGTCTATCTGAATCTTTCTCACCTAAACGAGATCTTAGGTGTTCTATACCAATCTTTCGATTTCGAAGGGTAGAGTTAGAAAGGTCTAAATCATTTCTTTCCGAACTCATTATCAATACAACAAAAAATTATCATAATTTTCTTGCCGGTCGTATCAAAAAAATGTTGATTGAAAGCAATATTCCATTCCAATTTTTTGAATTGGATTGAGATTGACGAGACGAATAAACAGTATTAAAAATATTTTTTTAGTTTGGTTTCGAATAAAAGAAAAATCGAAATGGGGCGTCGCCAAGTGGTAAGGCAACGGGTTTTGGTCCCGTCATTGCGAAGGTTCGAATCCTTCCGTCCCAGGTTTCATAAAAAAAAACGAAAGATCCGATCAGATTTTCTTACATATTATATGAAGAAAATCTATTAAAGCGTAATTTCAATTCTGAAATTCATTGATTTTATTTTTTCTTTATAAAACCACGAAGAAAAGAATTATTACATAGCATGAGGCTTTCCTTTCTTTTTCTTCTTTTTCAAAGAAAAGCCTCTTTATTCTTGTTTTCAAATTCAAAACCTAACCTAAAGTAAATAGGAAATAAAAAAGCAAAGGTAATTAAAAAGAAAAATAAAAATCAATGAGTGCACATTCTATGTGCAGACTAAAGAAAAGGCAGTGAGTTTGGAATTTCGCCATCGGTATTAAAACTTTGAATTCGAACTAGAGTTCGATCAAAAAAATCTAAAAAACAGATTCCTATTTCTCTGGGCTCCATTTTTTTGATTTTATATATTAATTATCTACTTAAAATTATATCGTGGTGTTAATTTAATATAATGGTATAATGGTTGAACAAAAATTTATATAATTCATTTACTCGCATTTTACTACTTTATTTTTATTCTCATTTTAGAGTTGATCCAAAGATTTTGGAATTTTTTTTTAAGTAAAGGAAAGAGAATGTGTATCAAAAAATATGTATATTATACATATTTTTTGATTTTATCTCAGCAATTATTTCAGTAATAAGTAAGAAAGAGCTTTTGCTTAAGTGAAAACAATCTTTATCTATGATTTTTCAAATTTTTATCTTATAAAAAATGGATTAGAGGAATGAAATCTCTACAGAAAAAAGAACCTCAACTATGATAAGAAAGATCTATATACAATTGTATCCATATGGTGATACAATTGATTTTTTTGATATTTTTTTTACTTTAATCGATTTTGTTTTGTTTATCTTTTAGTTCAGTTTTAATTTAGATTTATCGTGTAAAATGAAATTCTCATAAAAAATAAATAAAAGAAAAAGGGAGGAGTCTTTATGTCTCGTTATCGAGGACCTCGTTTCAAAAAAATACGCCGTTTGCGAGCTTTACCAGGACTAATTCAAAAAAGATATAAATATAGATCTGAAGTTGATCCTAAAAAAAAACAAATTCGTTTTAGGAAAAGATCGAAGCAATATCGTATTCGTTTAGAAGAAAAACAAAAATTACGTTTTCATTATGGTTTGACAGAACGTCAATTGGTTAGATATATGCGTATCGCTGGAAAAGGCAAAGGATCGACCGGTCAGGTTTTATTACAACTGCTTGAAATGCGTTTAGATAATATTCTTTTTCGATTGGGTATGGCTTCGACCATTCCTGCAGCCAGGCAATTGGTAAACCATGGACATATTTTAGTTAATGGTCATATAGTTGATATACCAAGTTTTCGTTGCAAGCCCGGCGATATTATTACTACGAAGCATAACGAAAGATCAAAAGATCTCATTCAAAAATATATTGTTTCATCTGCCCACAATAAATTGCCAAAACATTTGACTATTGACTCAAAAAACTATAAAGGACGGGTATCTAAAATAATAGATAGGGCAGAGGTCGGTTTGCGAATAAATGAGTTCTTAGTCGTAGAATATTATTCTCGTCAGATTTGAACTTAACCAAATAAAAGTGAAAAGTTCATTCAACTTTTACTTTTTTGCCGAACTAAAACTAAATAAATTTAAACCCTTAATAAGAATTAAGGAATTCATAGATCAGAAATGGATCCACATCTGTCAACATTGATTTTTCTCTTTTTTGTTCTTTTCTTTTCTCTATTTGTTGAACTTAGATGAACATAAGTTGTCATAATACAAAAAATGAATCGAAAGAACAGTTGTGCAACCAATAAAAGATATCATGTTGAACGTACGCTTGGATCATAATAATGAAATCGTTCTGGGTTATCTCTCTGGTAATATTCGTCGTAATCGTATACGCGTGATGCTGGGGGATAGAGTAAAGATCGAAATCAGTGATTCTTATTCAAAAAAGGGAAGGATTGTGTATCGTATTCCCCGAGTATCAAAGCCGAATTCGGAGACCGAGGTAGAACAAATTCCAGATGATCATCAAGCAAAGAAGGATACCCTCTCTCCGGAATCATCGTTGGATACGAGGACTGAAAATCCAATAAGCAGTGATCCCCTTTAATCAACGGATCAAGGAGATAGCAAAGAAACAAAACCTAACCAAGATTTGGCAGATTGGGTTTCTCATCCTCAGAAATATGTTTGCTCCTATTCTTCTTCTATATTATATATAGAAGAAGAAGATATAGAGAGGTTATTTACTTCAAATAACTTCTCTATCTCATTCTTTTTCATATGAATTCTTATCTTTATCTATCCATAGAGAAAAATATGAACTATTACCGGTTAAACCAATGACTATTCATGATTTCATATTGAATCAATCCCATACCGTTTGAAAATCCCATTAATTAGAAGAATAGTATGGTAAAACTTCGTTTGAAACGATGTGGTAAAAAGCAACGTGCGACTTGAAGGACATAATTGTCTGTGGATTTTTACACCCACCATTTTCTATAGTAATGAAGATGCTCTTAGCTCGACATAATTTGTTCTGTCAAAAACCTAATTTTTATTAGGTTGTCAGTAAACAGTACATGATGGAGCTCGAGAAAAAAAAGGCTTTATTTTTTTATAAAGCATTTTTATAAAGCAAGGGAAAGAATCTAGGGTTAGTGAAAATTAATATAATTAATTTAGACCAACTTTGTAAGTATATTAGTAGCATCGAAATCAAAAATAAAACATCTAATTAAAATCGAACAAGTAAAAAAAGATAAAGTGAAATTGTTGGAAACTCGTAAAATAAAACCATTTTGATCATAAGGTGTAACGGGAGTGAATCCTTCGTATTTTATTCATAAAGAAGGAAATAAAAAAGGTATGTTGCTTTCCTTTTGAGAAAAAAAAGAATCCCCGAAGTAATGTATAAACCCAACGATTCCAAAAAGAAAATAAAAAGGATTCCGGAACAAGAAAACACTATTTGCAATTGTCTCAACAATGCATAATGACGAATAAAAATACATTAGATATGAGACAAACAAGGGAGTTTAGAGACAGCTCAAGAGATTAATAAGCATTTTCCTTTGAACTTTTTCAAAATTATTCAACTTGAGTTATGAGTATGAATGATATTTTTCTGTAAGGGGGAGGAAAAGGGATTCAATTCGAATTAGAGTTTAATTCATGATTTTATGAGATGAGTCCATTTTACATTCCATACAAGAATTGAAATCATTTTTCTTGAGCCGTATGAGGGGAAAATCTCATATACGTTTCTGGGGGGAGCATTTTTTTATCTATATCTATCCCAATGAGCCATCTATCGAATTGTTGCAATTGATGTTCGGTCTCGAAGAGAAGGAAGAGATCTTGGAAAAGTAGGTTTTTATGATCCGATAAATAAGAAAACTTATTTAAACGTTCCTGCTGTTCTTTATTTTCTTGAAAAGGGTGCTCAACCTACAAAAACTGTTCACGATATTTTACGGAAGGCGGAATTTTTTAAAGAAAAAGGTTTGGGTTAATGAAAGCAAGGAAAAACGAAATCTCGAAATATCAAAATCAAAAAATATATAAATATCTTAAGTAAGAGAAGAACTAGTATCTTTTGTTTTTTTTATAGTTATGTTTTTTACAATGTAAACAAATCCTTGTTTTCATTTCTATTTTTGTTGTTTTATTTTATTGGTATCTATTGACTTTTTTGGTTTCTTACGTAAATATTTTTTGATTTATTTAAATATAGAGTTTCTATTGACAAATTCTATTTGATGAATACACTATTGACAATAGTGTATTCATCAAATAGAATTTAATCGTAGATCAAGGAGATCTATTTATTTCCTTCTCTATCTTTTTCTTTACTTCATACAAACATTAAGCTTGTATTTCATCTTATACAAGCAAGACTTTTTTCTTAAAGTAAAGAATAAGTAAAGAAAAAGGATTTGATCAAAAAATAGACGATTTCTCATTCATTATTTTTTCATTTTGATTGAGAATGTGTTTTATTTTAACTTAAGTTAAGCCGATTTTTTCAATTGAATTTTAGTAATTCAAATTCAATTGATGTTTTTGAATCGAATCTTTTCTATCTAAATTAAGTTGATAATTTAAGCTATATTGCTAATTTAATGTATTGACAAAGTCGTTCAAATAAATATAGTTGAATTGATTTTTAATTTCGATCATATCTACCTATCTTATTGATTGGGGTTGCTAACTCAATGGTAGAGTACTCGGCTTTTAAGTGCGACTACGATCTTTTACACATTTGGATGAAACAAAAAATTCGTCCAGACTTTTGGTAAAGTCTATAAGACCACGACTGATCCTCAAAGGTAATGAATGGAAAAAACAGCATGTCGTAACAAAATAAAAAATGAAAATTTTTTCATTTTATTTTTTACTTTGTTTAATCTTTAATAAACAAAATAAAAAAAAATAAAATGGAGTTTGTTGGAATTTCTCCTTACCGGGTCGTTGTCGTTACAGTTCAAAAAAATTGTTTTGGCTTTTGGAAGGAGAAAAAGGAAATTCTAATTTTGAGTTAGGTCTAGTGAATAAATGGATAGAGCCCTATGGCTCCAATTCTAACCAAATTACAAAGTAACGAGCTTATGTTCTTAATTTGAACGATTTCCCGATCTATTTATATGTTAAAAATATATTAGTACCTGATCTGGGAGAACAGGGATTAGTTCTACTATGAGTGAACTTTTGATCTTATTCTTTTTTAGTTTAGAATGAATCCTAATTATTCTTTATTTTTGTTCTTTATTTTGAATTGGAAATGGATGTGTAGAAGAAACTTTATATTGATAAAAAAGATTGATTCCAAAATCAAAAGAGCAATTGGGTTGCAAAAATAAAAACTGAACCAATCAATAAACTAATTGGATAGAAAAAAGGAAGAAAAAGATCCTTTTTTTCCTGAGTATAAAATGTATGCATTTATAGAATGCATTCATTATAAATACTCTGTTCTGACCATATTGCACTATGTATCATTTGATAGACCCAGAAAAGCTTCATTTCTTCTGGTTCAAGTAAAAAGAAATGTCAATACAAGAATTTCAGAAATATCTAGAAAAATATCAATTTCGTCAACAACAATGCTTATATCCACTCCTTTTTCAGGAGTATATTTATGTATTTGCTTATGATTATGGTTTTAATGCTTCTAGCCAACCTGTTAAAAAACTGATTGGTTATGATAATCAATCTAGTTTAATACTTGTAAAACGCTTGATTATTCGAGCGTATCAACCAACTTTTTTGATGAGTTCAGTTAAAAACTGTAATCAAAATCAATTTAATGAGCACAATCAATTTTTTTACTCTCATTTTTTTTCTCAGATTATATCTGAGAGTTTTGGTATTGTTGTAGAAATTCCATTTTTCCTACAATTTTTATTTCCTTCTAAAAAAAAAATACCAAAATTACAAAATCTACGATCTATTCATTCAATATTCTCTTTTTTAGAGGACAAATTATCCTATTTAAATTATGTTTCAGACATACTAATACCTTATCCTATCCATTTTCAGATCTTAATTCAAATCCTTCAATGTTGGATCCAAGATATTCCTTCTTTGCATTTATTGCGATTCTTTCTCTTCGACTATTCTAGATGGAGTAATGAAAATAAAAGTATTTCGAAGAAATTAGTTTCTATATTCTCAAAAGAAAATAAAAGACTCTCTCGTTTCTTATATAATTCTTATATATCTGAATATGAGTTTTCATTTCTGTTTATTCGTAAACAATCGTCTTGTTTACG